CGATGGACTAATGACTAATCAGCCCATGATCACACATAACTGTGATGTCATGCATTTGGTATCTTTTAATTTTTAGGGGTCGAACTTGCTATGACTCAGCTATGACCTAAAGGTCCCGACTCAGTCAAATATACTGTAGCTGGGCTTATTCTCTATGCGGGGTCTCCACACGTACAACAGTCAAGGTGCTATTCAGTCAATGGTCACAGGACATATACTTAAATTCCTAATGTTCCACAGGACACGGCATGCGCGCACCCACGTATACGCGTACACGTACACGTACGCGTACACGTACACGTACACGTACACGTACACGTACACGTACACGTACACGTACACGTACACGTACACGTACACGTACACGTACACACACGTATACACGTATACACGTATACACGTATACACGTATACACGTATACACGTATACACGTATACACGTATACACGTATACACGCAAACATTTTGATTTAGTAAATAACTAGCTTAACCAAACCCCCCTTACCCCCCGTTAGCCTTATTTATAATAATACGTGCCTATTTCTGTCTTGCCAAACCCCAAAAACAAGACTAGACCGTACCTAAATATAAGGCCCAAGAAAACGCATACAAGCTTTACCAATACCCCATCACTACTAACTATTAATACTAAATCATAACTCTGTTTGCAGCTATCTATAGATACGTCAACCCACCTCTAACTCATCCCTATCGAACAATATATCATATACCTAACTAACCCACATACCAGTTAATGTAGCTTAAACACATAAAGCAAGGCACTGAAAATGCCTAGATGAGTCGCCAGACTCCATAAACACAAAGGTTTGGTCCTGGCCTTTCCATTAGTTATTAATAAGATTACACATGCAAGCCTCCGCACCCCGGTGAAATATGCCCTCTAAGTCACTTAGTGACCTAAAGGAGCTGGTATCAAGCACACAACTATATGTAGCTCATAACACCTTGCTCAGCCACACCCCCACGGGACACAGCAGTGATAAAAATTAAGCTATGAATGAAAGTTCGACTAAGCTATATTAAACAAGGGTTGGTAAATTTCGTGCCAGCCACCGCGGTCATACGATTAACCCAAACTAATAGATCCACGGCGTAAAGCGTGTTACAGAGAAAAACATACTAAAGTTAAACCTTAACTAGGCCGTAAAAAGCTACAGTTAACATAAAAATATAGCACGAAAGTAACTTTAATAACTCCGACCACACGATAGCTAAGACCCAAACTGGGATTAGATACCCCACTATGCTTAGCCCTAAACTCAGATAGTTAATTCAAACAAAACTATCCGCCAGAGAACTACTAGCAACAGCTTAAAACTCAAAGGACTTGGCGGTGCTTTACATCCCTCTAGAGGAGCCTGTTCTATAATCGATAAACCCCGATACACCTCACCATCTCTTGCTAATCCAGCCTATATACCGCCATCTTCAGCAAACCCTAAAAAGGAAGAAAAGTAAGCACAAGTATCTTAACACAAAAAAGTTAGGTCAAGGTGTAGCCCATGAGATGGGAAGCAATGGGCTACATTTTCTACAACTAGAACACCCACGAAAATCCTTATGAAATTAAGTATTAAAGGAGGATTTAGCAGTAAATTTGAGAATAGAGAGCTCAATTGAATTGGGCCATGAAGCACGCACACACCGCCCGTCACCCTCCTCAAGTGACAATCCCAAAGAAACCTATTCAAATCACCACGCCCACAAGAGGAGACAAGTCGTAACAAGGTAAGCATACTGGAAAGTGTGCTTGGATAACAAGATGTAGCTTAAACAAAGCATCTGGCTTACACCCAGAAGATTTCACATTAAACTGACCATCTTGAGCCAAAGCTAGCCCAAACATCCATAAACCCAACTAACATTAGAAAATAAAACAAAACATTTAGTTACCTCATAAAAGTATAGGAGATAGAAATTTAACTTGGCGCTATAGAGAAAGTACCGCAAGGGAAAGATGAAAGATAAAATTAAAAGCATCACACAGCAAAGATTACCCCTTGTACCTTTTGCATAATGAATTAGCTAGAACAACCTAACAAAGAGAACTTCAGCTAGACCCCCCGAAACCAGACGAGCTACCCATGAACAATCTATTACAGGATGAACTCATCTATGTTGCAAAATAGTGAGAAGATTTGTGGGTAGAGGTGAAAAGCCTAACGAGCCTGGTGATAGCTGGTTGCCCAGAATAGAATCTTAGTTCAACTTTAAACTTACCCCAAAAACCCTTAAAATTTTAATGTAAGTTTAAAATATAATCTAAAAAGGTACAGCTTTTTAGAATTAGGATACAGCCTTAATTAGAGAGTAAGCATAAATATAAACCATAGTTGGCTTAAAAGCAGCCATCAATTAAGAAAGCGTTCAAGCTCAACAATCTAAAACATCTTAATGTCAAAAAATGCAACCAACTCCTAACTTAAAACTGGGCTAATCTATTTAACAATAGAAGCAATAATGCTAATATGAGTAACAAGAAATATTTCTCCCTGCATAAGCTTATATCAGAACGGATAGCCACTGATAGTTAACAACAAGATATATACAACCCAATCATAAACAAAATATCAAACTAACTGTTAACCCAACACAGGCATGCAAATAAGGAAAGATTAAAAGAAGTAAAAGGAACTCGGCAAACACAAGCCCCGCCTGTTTACCAAAAACATCACCTCTAGCATTTCCAGTATTAGAGGCACTGCCTGCCCAGTGACACTAGTTAAACGGCCGCGGTATCCTGACCGTGCAAAGGTAGCATAATCATTTGTTCCTTAAATAGGGACTTGTATGAACGGCCACACGAGGGCTTTACTGTCTCTTACTTCCAATCCGTGAAATTGACCTTCCCGTGAAGAGGCGGGAATATAACAATAAGACGAGAAGACCCTATGGAGCTTTAATTAACCGGCCCAAAGAGACCCCACTAACTAACCGACAGGAACAACAAATCTCTCCATGGGCCGACAATTTAGGTTGGGGTGACCTCGGAGAATAAAATAACCTCCGAGTGATTTAAATCTAGACTAACCAGTCAAAAGTATTACATCACTTATTGATCCAAAAAACTTGATCAACGGAACAAGTTACCCTAGGGATAACAGCGCAATCCTATTTCAGAGTCCATATCGACAATAGGGTTTACGACCTCGATGTTGGATCAGGACACCCCGATGGTGCAGCAGCTATCAAAGGTTCGTTTGTTCAACGATTAAAGTCCTACGTGATCTGAGTTCAGACCGGAGTAATCCAGGTCGGTTTCTATCTATTGAATAATTTCTCCCAGTACGAAAGGACAAGAGAAATAAGGCCCACTTTACCAAAGCGCCTTTAACCAAATAGATGATATAGTCTCAATCTAGACAGTTTATCTAATTATACCGCCCGTAGAGCTCGGGTTTGTTAGGGTGGCAGAGCCCGGTAATTGCATAAAACTTAAGCTTTTACAATCAGAGGTTCAATTCCTCTCCCTAACAACATGTTTATAATCAATATCCTCTCACTAACTATCCCTATTCTCCTCGCTGTAGCCTTCCTAACCTTAGTAGAACGAAAAGTATTAGGTTACATACAACTCCGCAAAGGACCAAACGTTGTAGGACCATACGGACTACTCCAACCCATTGCGGACGCCATAAAACTATTCACCAAAGAACCCCTCCAACCCCTCACATCCTCTGTATTCATATTCATTATAGCACCAATCCTAGCCCTCACACTAGCCCTAACCATATGAGTCCCACTACCCATGCCATACCCCCTCATCAATATAAACCTAGGAGTATTATTTATATTAGCCATATCAAGCCTAGCCGTCTATTCCATCTTATGATCAGGATGAGCCTCAAACTCAAAATACGCCCTAATCGGGGCTCTACGAGCCGTGGCCCAAACAATCTCATACGAAGTTACACTAGCCATCATTCTCCTGTCAGTACTACTAATAAATGGATCTTTCACACTAGCTACACTAATCACTACTCAAGAATTCATCTGACTAATCATCCCTGCATGACCTCTAGCCATAATATGATTTATCTCAACACTAGCAGAAACTAACCGAGCTCCATTCGACCTAACAGAAGGAGAATCAGAACTTGTCTCCGGATTCAATGTGGAATACGCAGCAGGTCCCTTCGCCTTATTCTTCATAGCGGAATACGCCAACATTATCATAATAAATAGCCTCACAACGATCTTATTCTTCGGAGCATTTCACAATCCCTATATACCAGAACTATACACCGCCAACTTTACAGTAAAAACCCTACTCTTAACAACCACCTTCCTATGAATCCGAGCATCCTACCCACGATTCCGATACGACCAACTAATACACCTCTCATGAAAAAATTTCCTACCCCTCACCCTAGCCCTATGCATATGACATGTATCCTTACCTATTATCACAGCAAGCATTCCTCCTCAAACATAAGAAATATGTCTGAAAAAGAGTTACTTTGATAGAGTAAAACATAGAGGTTTAAACCCTCTTATTTCTAGAATTATAGGACTCGAACCTAATCCTAAGAATCCAAAAATCTTCGTGCTACCATTATTACACTATATTCTAAAGTAAGGTCAGCTAAATAAGCTATCGGGCCCATACCCCGAAAATGTTGGTTTACACCCTTCCCATACTAATCAAACCCCCTATTTTTATCATCATTATATCAACCATTATCTCAGGAACTATAATTGTAATAACAACCTCCCACTGGCTCATAATCTGAATCGGTTTTGAAATAAACCTGCTAGCTATTATCCCCATTCTCATAAAAAACTACAACCCACGATCTACAGAAGCAGCCACAAAATATTTCCTAACACAAGCAACCGCCTCTATAATCCTAATAATAGGAATCATCATCAACCTACTGCACTCAGGGCAGTGAACCGTATCAAAAGACCTCAACCCTACAGCATCAATAATAATAACAACTGCCCTAGCAATAAAACTAGGATTAGCTCCATTCCACTTCTGAGTACCCGAAGTCACACAAGGAATTCCCATGTCCTCAGGCCTGGTCCTACTAACATGACAAAAAATCGCACCATTATCCGTCCTCTATCAAATCTCACCCACTATTAACCCCAACCTGCTCCTAACAATATCTATTATATCAGTCATAATCGGAGGCTGAGGGGGACTCAACCAAACACAGCTACGAAAAATCATAGCATACTCCTCAATCGCCCATATAGGCTGAATAACAGCTATCATAGTATATAACCCCACAATAATAATCCTAAACCTAACCATTTACATTACCATAACACTAACCACCTTCATGTTACTTATATATAACTCTACCACCACAACATCATCCCTATCACAAACATGAAACAAAACACCCCTAATTACCTCACTAATTCTAGTACTAATAATATCCCTAGGCGGCCTTCCCCCACTCTCTGGCTTCATCCCAAAATGAATAATTATCCAAGAACTAACCAAAAATGAAATAATCATAGTACCAACACTCCTAGCCATAACAGCACTACTTAACCTATACTTCTACATACGACTGACATACACCACTGCACTGACCATATTCCCCTCAAACAACAGCATAAAAATAAAATGACGATTCGAATGCACAAAAAAAATAATCCTCCTACCCCCTCTAATTGTAATATCAACCATACTACTCCCACTCGCACCAATCATATCCATTCTGGATTAGAAGTTTAGGTTAAACCTAGACCAAGAGCCTTCAAAGCTCTAAGTAAGCCCAATAGACTTAACTTCTGCATATTAAACCACCTAAGGACTGCAAGAATTTATCTCACATCAATTGATTGCAAATCAAACACTTTAACTTAAGCTAAGTCCTCACTAGATTGGTGGGCTCCAACCCCACGAAATTTTAGTTAACAGCTAAATACCCTAATCAACTGGCTTCAATCCACTTCTCCCGCCGTCCAGAAAAAAAAGGCGGGAGAAGCCCCGGCAGCGTCAGGCTGCTTCTTTGAATTTGCAATTCAATATGACATTCACTACAGAGCTTGGTAAAAAGAGGGCTCAAACCTCTGTCTTTAGATTTACAGTCTAATGCTTACTCAGCCATCTTACCTATGTTCATAAACCGCTGACTATTTTCAACTAATCATAAGGATATTGGCACCCTCTACCTTCTATTTGGCGCTTGGGCTGGTATAGTAGGGACCGCTCTCAGTCTCTTAATTCGGGCCGAACTAGGCCAACCTGGTACACTACTAGGAGATGACCAGATTTATAATGTAATCGTCACTGCTCATGCTTTTGTAATAATTTTCTTTATAGTAATACCTATTATAATTGGAGGATTTGGAAACTGATTAGTCCCATTAATAATTGGAGCCCCTGATATAGCGTTTCCTCGAATGAATAATATGAGCTTCTGACTCCTTCCCCCCTCTTTTTTACTCTTACTTGCTTCATCTATGGTAGAAGCCGGAGCAGGAACTGGATGAACAGTATACCCACCTCTAGCTGGTAACCTAGCCCATGCAGGAGCATCCGTAGATCTGACTATTTTTTCACTACACCTGGCAGGTGTTTCCTCAATCTTGGGTGCTATTAATTTTATTACTACTATTATTAACATAAAACCCCCTGCCATATCTCAATACCAAACACCTTTGTTCGTCTGATCCGTTTTAATTACTGCCGTTCTACTACTTCTGTCACTTCCAGTTTTAGCAGCAGGAATCACCATATTACTAACAGACCGAAACCTGAACACTACATTTTTCGATCCCGCTGGGGGAGGAGATCCCATCTTATATCAACATCTATTCTGATTTTTTGGCCACCCAGAAGTCTATATTTTAATTTTGCCCGGATTCGGAATAATTTCACATATTGTTACCTATTATTCAGGTAAAAAAGAACCTTTTGGCTACATGGGAATAGTTTGAGCTATAATATCAATCGGCTTTCTGGGCTTTATCGTATGGGCCCATCACATGTTTACTGTAGGAATGGATGTAGATACACGAGCATACTTTACATCGGCTACCATAATCATCGCTATTCCTACTGGGGTGAAAGTATTTAGTTGACTGGCCACTCTTCACGGGGGCAATATTAAATGATCCCCTGCTATACTATGGGCCCTAGGCTTCATCTTCCTATTCACTGTAGGAGGCCTGACGGGAATTGTATTAGCAAACTCTTCATTAGACATCGTCCTTCACGATACATATTACGTAGTAGCCCATTTCCACTATGTCTTGTCAATAGGAGCAGTATTCGCTATTATAGGAGGTTTCGTTCACTGATTCCCCCTGTTCTCAGGATATACCCTTGACAATACTTGGGCAAAAATTCACTTTACAATTATGTTTGTGGGTGTTAACATAACGTTCTTCCCCCAGCATTTCCTAGGATTATCTGGAATACCTCGACGTTATTCTGATTACCCAGATGCATACACAACTTGAAATACAATTTCTTCAATAGGCTCTTTTATCTCACTAACGGCAGTTATACTAATAGTTTTCATAGTATGAGAGGCTTTCGCATCCAAACGAGAAGTGACCATAGTAGAATTAACCACAACTAATCTTGAATGATTACATGGATGTCCCCCTCCATATCACACATTTGAAGAACCAACTTACGTATTATTAAAATAAGAAAGGAAGGAATCGAACCCTCTTAAACTGGTTTCAAGCCAATGCCATAACCACTATGTCTTTCTCAATTAAGAAGTATTAGTAAAATAATTACATAACTTTGTCGAAGTTAAATTATAGGCCTATAGTCCTATATACTTCCATGGCATACCCCTTCCAACTAGGCTTTCAAGATGCTACCTCTCCTATCATAGAAGAACTCCTACACTTCCATGACCACACATTAATAATTGTATTCCTAATTAGCTCTTTAGTCCTTTACATCATCTCACTAATACTGACAACCAAGCTTACGCACACAAGCACAATGGACGCCCAAGAAGTAGAAACCATCTGAACCATTCTACCCGCTATTATCCTAATTCTCATTGCTCTACCCTCCTTACGAATTCTCTATATAATAGATGAAATCAACAATCCTTCCCTTACGGTAAAAACCATAGGACATCAATGATATTGAAGTTATGAGTATACCGACTACGAAGACCTGAATTTTGACTCCTATATGATTCCCACCCAAGAGCTAAAACCCGGAGAACTCCGACTACTAGAAGTTGACAACCGAGTAGTTTTACCAATAGAAATAACTATTCGCATATTAATTTCATCAGAAGACGTACTACACTCATGAGCTGTCCCATCTCTAGGTCTAAAAACTGACGCTATCCCAGGTCGACTAAACCAAACAACCCTAATAAGCACACGGCCCGGATTGTATTATGGCCAATGCTCAGAGATCTGTGGCTCAAATCACAGCTTCATGCCTATTGTCCTCGAACTAGTCCCACTAACATACTTTGAAAAATGATCCGCATCCATACTGTAAATTCATTAAGAAGCTAAATAGCGTTAACCTTTTAAGTTAAAGACTGGGAGCTTAAACCTTCCCTTAATGACATGCCACAGCTAGATACATCAACCTGATTCATCACCATTATATCAATAATTATAACGCTATTTATTGTATTCCAATTAAAAGTCTCAAAATACCTATATACGTCAAGCCCAGAACCTAAATCCACGATTACATTAAAACAACTTAGCCCCTGAGAAATAAAATGAACGAAAATCTATTCGCCTCTTTCACTACCCCAACAATAATGGGACTACCCATTGTCATTTTAATTATTATATTTCCAAGTATTTTATTCCCCTCACCTAGCCGACTAATTAATAACCGCCTAGTTTCACTACAACAATGACTAGTGCAGTTAACAGCAAAACAAATATTAGCTATTCACAACCACAAAGGACAGACCTGGGCCTTAATATTAATATCCCTTATTTTATTTATCGGATCAACAAACTTATTAGGCTTACTACCCCACTCATTCACCCCAACCACCCAATTATCAATAAACTTAGGCATAGCCATCCCACTATGAGCCGGCACTGTAGTTACCGGGTTTCGCCATAAAACCAAAGCATCTCTGGCCCACTTTCTACCTCAAGGAACACCTATTGCCCTGATTCCCATACTTGTAATTATTGAAACTATCAGTCTCTTTATCCAACCCATAGCCCTAGCCGTACGACTTACGGCTAACATCACTGCAGGCCACTTACTAATACATTTAATCGGAGGAGCCGCTCTGGCCCTAACAAGTATTAGTACCTCTATTGCTTTAGTTACTTTTATTATCCTTATTCTGCTGACAATCCTTGAATTTGCAGTAGCTCTAATTCAAGCCTATGTCTTTACCTTACTAGTAAGCCTGTATTTACATGACAATACCTAATGACCCACCAAACCCATGCATATCACATAGTTAACCCCAGCCCATGGCCACTCACAGGAGCCCTCTCAGCCCTCCTAATAACCTCAGGCCTAGCCATATGATTCCACCACAACTCAACATTACTATTAACTCTTGGAATAACTACTAACCTACTAACTATATATCAATGATGACGAGACATTATTCGAGAGAGCACATTCCAAGGCCATCATACACCCATTGTGCAAAAAGGCCTTCGATATGGGATAATCCTCTTTATCATCTCAGAAGTATTTTTCTTTGCAGGCTTCTTCTGAGCCTTCTACCACTCAAGCCTAGCCCCAACCCCTGAACTAGGAGGATGCTGACCACCAACAGGCATTATTCCCCTAAACCCCTTGGAAGTCCCATTACTTAATACCTCCGTCCTTCTAGCTTCCGGAGTATCAATCACCTGAGCCCATCATAGCCTGATAGAAGGAAACCGAAAACACATGCTCCAAGCACTATTTATTACAATCTCACTAGGAGTTTACTTCACGCTCCTCCAAGCCTCTGAATATTACGAAACATCATTTACAATCTCGGACGGGGTCTACGGATCCACCTTTTTCATAGCTACGGGATTCCACGGACTACACGTAATTATTGGATCCACATTCCTAATTGTATGCTTTCTTCGCCAACTAAAGTATCACTTTACATCAAACCACCACTTTGGATTTGAAGCCGCTGCTTGATATTGACATTTCGTAGACGTAGTCTGATTATTCCTATACGTTTCCATTTATTGATGAGGATCTTATTCCTTTAGTATCAACAAGTACAGTTGACCTCCAATCAACTAGTTTCGGTACAACCCGAAAAGGAATAATAAACATAATACTTGCCTTACTTACCAACACACTCCTGTCCACACTACTTGTATTCATTGCATTCTGACTACCCCAACTAAATATTTATACAGAAAAAGCAAGCCCTTACGAATGTGGATTTGACCCCATAGGATCTGCCCGCTTACCCTTTTCCATAAAATTCTTCTTAGTAGCCATCACATTTCTACTATTCGACCTAGAAATTGCACTACTTCTCCCCCTCCCCTGAGCCTCACAAACGAACAAACTATCCACTATGCTCATTACAGCTCTTCTATTAATTTCACTACTAGCCGCAAGCCTAGCCTATGAATGAACCCAAAAAGGACTAGAATGGACCGAATATGATAATTAGTTTAAACTAAAACAAATGATTTCGACTCATTAGATTATAGCCCACTCTATAATTATCAAATGTCCATAGTCTACATCAATATTTTTCTAGCTTTCACCACGTCACTTATAGGACTATTAGTATATCGATCCCACCTAATATCTTCCCTTTTATGCTTGGAGGGCATAATGCTATCACTATTTATTATAATAACCATAGCAATCCTAAACAACCACTTTACACTAGCCAGTATAACCCCCATTATTCTACTGGTATTTGCGGCCTGTGAAGCAGCACTAGGTCTATCCTTACTAGTAATAGTATCAAATACATACGGCACTGACTATGTACAAAACCTAAACCTCCTGCAATGTTAAAAATTATTATTCCAACTGCTATACTTATACCAATAACATGACTATCAAAACCCAACATGATCTGAATTAACTCAACCGCCTATAGCCTACTAATCAGCCTCATTAGCCTCTCTTACCTAAATCAACTGGGTGACAACAGTTTAAATTTTTCATTACTATTTTTCTCAGACCCACTTTCCGCACCCCTACTAGTACTAACAACATGACTTCTACCATTAATACTCATAGCTAGCCAGTACCATCTATCGAAGGAAACCCTAGCCCGAAAAAAACTATATATTACGATACTCATTCTTCTGCAGCTCCTCTTGATTATAACATTCACTGCTACAGAACTAATCATATTCTATATCCTATTTGAAGCCACATTAATCCCCACTTTAATTATTATCACCCGATGGGGCAACCAAACAGAACGACTAAATGCCGGCCTATACTTTTTATTTTACACCCTAGTAGGCTCACTACCCCTATTAGTCGCATTACTATATATCCAAAACACAATAGGGACTTTAAATTTCCTAACTATTCAATACTGAGCCAAACCAATCTCAACTACCTGATCTAATATTTTTCTCTGACTAGCATGTATGATAGCATTTATGGTAAAAATACCCCTATACGGACTCCACCTCTGATTACCAAAAGCACATGTTGAAGCTCCTATTGCCGGCTCAATAGTACTTGCTGCTGTACTATTAAAACTAGGAGGGTATGGAATAATGCGTATTACAATTTTACTTAGCCCTACAACAAACCAAATAGCATACCCCTTTATAATATTGTCCCTATGAGGAATAATCATAACAAGCTCTATCTGCTTACGTCAAACAGACCTAAAATCCCTAATCGCGTACTCATCCGTAAGCCACATAGCTCTGGTAATTGTAGCAGTACTAATCCAAACACCCTGAAGCTATATAGGAGCCACAGCTCTAATAATTGCCCACGGACTAACCTCGTCAATACTATTCTGTCTCGCAAACTCAAATTATGAACGAGTACATAGCCGAACAATAATCCTAGCACGAGGCCTACAAACTATCCTTCCCCTAATAGCTGCCTGATGACTACTAGCTAGCCTCGCAAACCTAGCCCTACCACCCACAATCAACTTAATCGGAGAGCTATTCGTAGTAATAGCCTCCTTCTCATGATCTAACATAACCATTATCCTCATAGGCACAAACATTATCATTACAGCCCTATACTCTCTCTATATGCTCATCACAACCCAACGGGGTAAATATACACATCATATTAAAAACATCAACCCATCATTCACACGAGAAAACGCCCTAATAACTCTGCACCTGCTCCCACTCCTCCTCCTATCACTCAACCCTAAAATCGTACTAGGCCCCATTTACTGTAAATATAGTTTAATAAAAACATTAGATTGTGAGTCTAAAAATAAAAGTGTAAATCTTTTTATTTACCGAAAAAGCATGCAAGAACTGCTAATTCATGCCCCCACGTATAAAAACGTGGCTTTTTCAACTTTTATAGGATAGAAGTAATCCATTGGTCTTAGGAACCAAAAAATTGGTGCAACTCCAAATAAAAGTAATAAACCTATTTACTTCCTCCATACTAACTGCAATATTTATCTTACTCTTACCCATTATCATATCAAACACCCAACTATATAAAAACAGTCTATATCCCCACTATGTAAAAACCACAATCTCCTACGCCTTCACTATTAGCATAATCCCAACTATAATATTTATCTCTTCAGGACAAGAAGCAATCATCTCAAACTGACACTGACTATCAATCCAAACCCTCAAATTATCATTAAGCTTTAAAATAGATTACTTCTCAATCATATTCATCCCCGTAGCACTTTTCGTCACATGATCAATTATAGAATTCTCAATATGATATATACACTCAGACCCACACATCAATCGATTCTTTAAGTACCTCCTCATGTTCCTAGTCACTATAATAATTCTAGTAACTGCTAACAACCTATTTCAATTATTTATCGGCTGAGAAGGAGTAGGTATCATATCTTTCCTACTTATCGGATGATGATACGGCCGAACAGACGCAAACACCGCCGCCCTACAAGCAATCCTCTATAACCGCATTGGAGATGTAGGCTTTATTATAGCCATAGCATGATTTCTTACCAACCTAAATGCATGGGACTTCCAACAAATCTTTATCACCCAGCATGAAAACTTAAATATCCCATTATTAGGACTCCTACTAGCAGCCACAGGTAAATCTGCTCAATTCGGCCTACATCCATGACTACCATCAGCCATAGAAGGCCCAACTCCTGTCTCCGCCCTACTCCACTCAAGTACAATAGTTGTAGCCGGAGTCTTCTTGCTAATCCGCTTTCACCCACTTATAGAACAAAACAAAACTGTACAAACCCTAACCCTATGTTTAGGAGCTATTACTACTCTATTTACAGCCATCTGCGCCCTCACACAAAACGACATCAAAAAAATTGTCGCCTTTTCAACCTCAAGCCAACTAGGCCTAATAATCGTAACAATCGGGATCAACCAACCTTATCTCGCATTTCTACATATCTGCACCCACGCATTCTTCAAAGCCATACTATTTATATGCTCAGGATCAATTATCCACAGCCTAAACGATGAACAAGACATCCGAAAAATAGGCGGATTATATAAGCCAATACCCTTCACCACCACCTCCCTTATTATTGGAAGCCTCGCATTAACAGGCATGCCTTTCCTGACAGGCTTTTACTCTAAAGACCTAATCATCGAGACAGCCAATACGTCGTATACCAACGCCTGAGCCCTACTAATTACTCTCATTGCCACATCCCTCACAGCCGCCTACAGTACTCGAATCATATTCTTTGCACTCCTAGGACAACCCCGATTCAACACTTTGAACCTAATCAATGAAAATAATACCAACCTCATAAATTCCATCAAACGTCTCTTAATTGGAAGCATCTTCGCAGGATACCTAATCTCTTACAACATCCCCCCAACAACCATCCCGCAAATAACCATACCCCACTATCTGAAACTAACTGCCCTTGCCGTGACTATTACAGGCTTTATCCTGGCATTAGAACTCAACCTCGTAACTAAAAACTTAAAATTTAAATACCCATCAAACCTTTTTAAGTTCTCCAGCCTCTTAGGGTATTTTCCAATCGTAATACACCGCCTCCCATCAACAATAAGCCTAACCATAAGCCAAAAATCCGCATCAATACTACTAGATATAATCTGACTAGAAAATGTATTACCAAAATCCATCTCCCATTTCCAGACAAAAATATCAACTGCCGTATCTAATCAGAAAGGGCTAGTCAAGCTCTACTTCCTATCTTTCATAATCACCCTAATCCTCAGCTTACTCCTACTTAATTTCCACGAGTAACCTCTATAATTACCAACACACCAATAAGCAAGGACCAACCAGTGACAACTACCAGTCAAGTTCCATAGCTATACAATGCTGCAATCCCTATAGCCTCTTCACTAAAAAACCCTGAATCACCTGTATCATAAATTACCCAATCACCCGCACCATTAAACTTAAATACAACCTCGACCTCATCCTCCTTTAAAATATAACAAGCAGCCAACAATTCCGCTAACACCCCCGTAATTAATATTCCCAACACAGCCTTATTAGACGTTCACGTCTCAGGATAAGGCTCAGTAGCCATAGCCGTAGTATACCCAAACACTACAAGCATACCTCCTAAGTAAATTAAAAAAACTATTAGGCCCAAAAATGACCCCCCAAAATTCAACACAATACCACAACCGACACCTCCAGCCACAATCAAACCAACCCCACCATAAATAGGAGAAGGCTTTGAAGAAAAACTTACAAAGCTCACCACAAAAATTGTACTTAAAATAAATACAATGTATGTTATCATTATTCTTACATGGAATCTAACCATGACCAATGACATGAAAAACCATCGTTGTGTTTCAACTACAAGAACCTAATGACCAACATTCGAAAATCACACCCTCTTATTAAAATTATCAACCACTCATTCATCGATCTACCTACCCCATCCAACATCTCAGCATGATGAAACTTTGGCTCCTTATTAGGAATTTGCCTAATTCTACAAATTCTTACTGGCCTCTTCCTAGCCATACACTACACATCAGACACAACAACCGCCTTTTCATCAGTCACCCACATCTGCCGCGACGTCAACTATGGCTGAATCATCCGATATATACATGCCAATGGAGCTTCCATATTCTTCATCTGCCTATACATACACGTAGGACGAGGAATATACTACGGCTCCTACACTTTCTCAGAAACATGAAACATTGGAATCGTACTATTATTTACAGTCATAGCCACAGCCTTCATAGGATACGTCCTACCATGAGGCCAAATATCCTTCTGAGGAGCAACCGTGATCACTAACCTATTATCAGCAATTCCATACATTGGAACTAATCTAGTAGAATGAATCTGAGGCGGCTTCTCAGTAGACAAAGCTACTTTAACACGATTCTTTGCCTTCCATTTCATTCTTCCATTCATTATCTCAGCCCTAGCAGCAGTCCACCTTTTATTTCTCCACGAAACAGGATCTAACAACCCCTCAGGAATTACATCCGACTCAGACAAAATCCCATTTCACCCATACTATATAATCAAGGATATCCTAGGCCTCCTAGTACTAATCTTAACACTCATACTACTCGTTCTATTCTCACCAGACCTGCTAGGAGACCCAGACAACTACATCCCCGCCAACCCTCTAAACACCCCTCCCCATATTAAACCCGAATGATATTTCCTATTCGCATACGCAATTCTTCGATCTATCCCCAACAAATTAGGAGGAGTCCTAGCCCTAGTACTCTCCATCCTAATTCTAGTAATTATCCCAACCTTCCATACCTCCAAACAACGAGGAATAATATTCCGACCACTAAGCCAATGCCTATTCTGACTTCTAGTAGCGGACCTCCTAACTCTAACATGAATTGGTGGCCAACCCGTAGAACACCCCTATATTACCATTGGCCAGCTAGCTTCAATCCTATACTTCTCAACCCTCCTGATCCTAATACCCATTTCAGGCATTATTGAAAATCGCCTCCTCAAATGAAGAGTCTTTGTAGTATATACAATACCTTGGTCTTGTAAACCAAAAAAGGAGAACACATGCCCTCCCTAAGACTTCAAGGAAGAAGCAACAGCCCCACTATCAGCACCCAAAGCTGAAATTCTTTCTTAAACTATTCCTTGCTAATACCATAAACTAACCCCATAACTTCCATAATTCATATATTGCATATACCCGTACTGTGCTTGCCCAGTATGTCTTTATTTGCCATAAAAAATAAATTCACTTTCCCCCCTTGTACAAAATATACTATGTACATCGTACATTAACTGTTAGTCCCCATGAATATTAAGCATGTACAGTAATCTATATATATTACATAAGACATATATAATGCTTGATCGTGCATGTACCTTGTACTAAGACAGCTTCTTATGAACATCAACTATCCAAAAGAGCTTAATCACCTAGCCTCGAGAAACCAGCAACCCTTGCTCGAAATGTATCTCTTCTCGCTCCGGGCCCATTTCAACGTGGGGGTTTCTATAGTGAAACTATACCTGGCATCTGGTTCTTACCTCAGGGCCATGAAATTCTTGAACCCAATCCTTCAACTTTCTCAAATAGGACATCT